AGATGCTGGGAATCCCTTGTACCACATAGTATGTAGATTTTGAAGAAGAGTATAAATAAGATAAAGGAGTTTTCATAATTTCATTTTTTTGATCATAAATAATCGCCAACAAGAATTTGGTTCTTTTTACGTACTTGATATCGATAAATCTGCGAATCTAGAAATTCATTTCGGCCAATTGAACCTTCTCGAACTGTTTCTTTTTAAGAACCAAAAAGATTTGTGCCAAAATAACAGATGCCAAGAAGAACAAAAGTCCTTGGACACGTAATGGATCTTGAAGTACTATTTCTGCATCTCCCTGACCAAATCCGCCTACATTAGGATTACTCGTTAATGGTTGATCAAATTTGATAGATTCGCCCTCGGAAACAAGAAGTTCTGGTCCGGGAGGGATAATATCAACCACTTGACGTCCCGCCGACGCATCCGTTATGGTTATCTCATATCCCCCTTTTTCTTTTCGTATGATTTTGCTTACTATACCTGCTGCTGTAGCATTATAAACTGTATTGTTACTCTTGTTGCCGTCGGGATAAATCTGACCCCTTCCCCTGTTCCCGCCTACGTATATAGGATATTTTAAGAAGTGAACATCCTTCTTAGTAGCAGGGTCCGGGGAAAGAATAGGGAAGGTTATTTCACTATATTTTTTACCAGGGACAGGGCCTACCACAAGAATATTTTTTTTATTGGGGCGATAGCTCTGAAAAGACAAATTGCCAATCTTTTCTTTCATCTCGGGAGAAATACGATCGGGAGGAGCTAATTCAAACCCCTCCGGTAAAATAAGAACAGCCCCCACATTCAACCCCCCTTTTTTACCATTAGCAAGAACCTGTTTCAGTTGCATATCATAAGGAATTCGAACAACTGCTTCAAATACAGTATCAGGAAGTACCGCTTGTGGAACCTCAATTTCCACAGGCTTATTAGCTAAATGGCAATTGGCACATACAATACGCCCAGTCGCTTCTCGTGGATTTTCATAACCCTGCTGTGCAAAAATGGGATATGCACTTGAAATGGACGTCCGAGTTAAGATATATATCATGAGCGATACGGAAATAGATCGAGTAATCTGTTTCTTTAGCCAAGAAAAAGCATTTCTAGTTTGCATGGTCCAATCATTGATCGCGAAAATTTCTACAATAAATTGGGTAGGTCGCTAGTATAGTTCCCTAGCCACGATTCTGCTATTTGCTGGAATAATCTAGGATGAATCTTCCCGATGGTTAGAAATAGGAAGAGTAAATACGATTTTCAATACTTTGCTTATGTACAACTACAAAGTACCAAGCATTCTAATTGGATTAGATTAATATCAATGGATCCTTTATCAGTCATTCATTGAATGATAAATAACTACAAGTGACGGAGACAGACGATTTAAATAACGGAAAATCCAATATTTAAAAATTGTATCGAGAATGACTGGAAAGGTGGAAACAAGACCAGCTATAATTTGATCATTATGAACAAATCCAAAATCTTTATAGATGGAGCACATAATTAATTCCCAACCCTGGGGTGAATGAAATCCGATACATAAATCAGTTAATAAAAGAATAGAAAAAGCTTTTACTGTGTCACTTAAGTTATATAGGAATTCCTGAGCCCAAGAGTTAAGAATAACAAGTTTTTCATTACCCAAAATTGAATACCCGCTTAGAATAATAAAACAGATGGTATTTGTTGAGAAGTGCAAAATCGTATGGATACGATTCTCATTTTGTATCTTGATTAATTGGATCGTTTCTTTATGGATTCCTATCCCAAACTCTTCGAGATGTGTTTCCGAGTATTCCTTGATCATTTCGTCCAAGAAGAGGAGTTCCTCTAATTCTATGAATTTTTCTAGAAGACTCTTTTCTTGAAGATTATTCAAGAAAATTTCGGATTGCCCAGTATTCCACCAATTAGTAACCCAAGATTCCAGACATTTATTAACTGAGAAAGAAATCCACCAGGGCAAAAATACTATAGATGCAAGATAGAAAAGAGGAGTTAATGCTTTCTTTTTTGCCATTTTTTCGTCTGTGAATTGTTAATCAACCCAGTCGTACACTCTATGCGATCGAATATTTCTTACACACATGAGTTTTATACAAGGTATAGAACTTCTGAATCTATTTTCTTTGTGATTTTGTGGTTAGTCTTTGAATCTAGAAAGAATACAGAAATAGGCTAAGAATTCACTTCGAATGAAGAAATTCAGAATATTGTTTCCTGATATCTCAATTGGTCAAATTCAAAATCAAGTGTCTCCTTTCGATGAATGATCGAAAGAACCACTTTAAGTAATGAATATTATTCAGATTTTGAGACGAAAGAACCCCTTTGCTATCAAAATATCCAATATTTCGAAAAAATTTCACTGATTACCCATAGTCAGGAATAGGATAATTAAGGGAAAGATATTAGGATGATAAAAAAAAATGACTGGCAAAGGATAAATTGGCTAGTTCGCATTATTTAATTAAGAAATCCAATTGTTGGTCATTAAAGAATACAAAAGAAAGAATTTCCAATTTACAAGATACGATCTATCTAGATCTAAAGTGTCAATTCCAACAAATATTGAACTAAAAAAAATTCTTGCTTTCGAAATGGTTTGCCATCTGAAATGAATCTATTATTTTGATTTGTTATTGAATTGCGTGCGCATAAAGACCATAAAAAGAGTTTCGTTTTATGGTTCTTTCATATACGTTTTCTTTAATTGAATGAACGTTCTGATTCTCAATTTCTCAAAATACTTCAATTGGTACACGCAAGAAATAGGCTAATTCAGTAGCCTTTTGTTCAATTTCTCGTGGAGTCAAATTCTCATCAGTACGGGTCAAGGGAATGGACCCCTGGCCTCGGATGTCCATATAAAGAACACGACGAGCATAAATCCCCTCTTTAACTTCTATTCTAACGGACTGAATATCTTTTATAAGGAATCGGAGGAATATGCGACGATTTTTTCCCGGAAATCCCCAACGAAAAATACAGACTACTCCTTCCTTTCTATCGAATCGATCATAACCACTACCTACATTCCAGGAAATTGTGCACCACAAATAAGAGCTAATAAAGAGACCCGCAATTCCGTAGAAAGACATCACGATTCCTTGTGGAAAAAAAATGATTTGCTGAGGCGGAAAAAAAGATAGCAAATTTCTACCAAGATAACTGGAAGTTCCAACTAATAAGAAGCCTAATGAACCTAAAAAAAGGATAAAGGCCCAGCAGAAATTACTTATTTTTCGAGACCCCGTTATAAGTTCTATCCATATATCGTCTGATCGCCAAGTCATACTTTACTCGATTGCATTTTATTGGAATTGAGATAATACCCCAGAGAAATTTGACTTTACTTTTTTGTTTCCGAAGTAACTCTCATCAACTAGCACTAGTTTGAGGTGAACTAGCACTAGTTTGATGTCAACCTTTAGGAGTAATTCATCAAATTGGTTAAATCTAAAATAATAACATACTCTTTATTTAATACGATCCCACTATACATATCGATATACATATAGATTCCCCAACTACATTTCAGCCATCCCGAGATCCTGATCTATTTGAAAATTGCTAGAATTGATATATCCATATATCATGTTTCTGCGGGCATAAGAGTTTTTTCCTTTATGTTCGGTGGAAATCCCATGTTATACTATAATTCCAATAAATAGATATCCGTGTTATGATACAAGTCCACGTTTTCAAAAAAAAAATGGATGAGATTGGGTCCCGGCGGATCTAAACAATCTTGTTTTTTTGAACATGAAGAAATAAAGAAGCCATTGCAATTGCCGGAAAGACTAGGCCTACTAACGGCACAAAAATAGATGGAAGGTTCAAATTTGTCATAGAAGGGGTACCTCGATTTACTATTTGTATCTGTTATTATGTTATTATATAAATAAAGATATCTTGTAATAATTATAATTAAATTAAGAATTTGAATTCTAATTAGATAATATTTATTATTAATAGAATTTGAAGAATTTTAAATTATTAGTATAGATCTAAGTATCTATATATCTAAATCTAACTGAGTACGTATAATAAGAATAAGTGCAAAGAATGGAGAGCTGTAGAACTAAATAAATGGACTTATTCATCTCCTACATGAGAAAGATATGTATGATAATAAACTTTATTATTTTTCTTCATTTCTTTGTCTTTTGTTCTTGTCTTCTAATTTTATAAAAATAGATAAAGAGTTTTTTACCGATTATCGAAGGATTCGTTCGAATCCGACCCAACATGCATTTTTAGCTAAAATGGTTTTTCGGGAGATAGAGAAAGATACAAAACTCTATTATCGCTATTGAAATTTCAAATTATATACCTAAGACAAGAACAAATTCGTTTTATTTTCCAAATTTCACGAAAGGAAGAACTCACTCTTGGTGATAAAGGCTTCTTGATTCGTAATCAGGAATATAGGTCAAAAAAAGAGTTATCCTCAACTTTAGTTTTGATTCTTTCTCCAATTCGATCTTCTATCAGCAAAGAAAAGGCCATTATTATCTTATTTACTTTGATTCCGATAAACTAACTACTTTATTGCTATTGCTACAAACACAAAAAAAAATAATTGAACTTAGTGCTCTACTTGATTTTGCTTGACTTTTGAGTCAAAGGAAAAAAGGCGTGGAGCTTAAATAACTCACTCAGAACGCTTTTTAAAAGATTACGTGGTACAATTAGGTCGAATAAACCCTTCTGGAATAAGTATTCAGCTGCTTGTGAACCTTCGGGTACTGTTTTATTCAATGTTTGTTCAATTACTCTTTTACCTGCAAATGCAATGTAGGCATTGGGTTCGGCAATAATGATATCCCCCAACATACCAAAACTAGCTGTCACTCCACCAGTTGTCGGAGATGTAAGGATTGATACATAAAATAATTTTTTATTTAATTGATAATCATATAAAGCAGACGATATTTTAGCCATTTGCATCAAGCTCAAACTTCCTTCCTGCATGCGCGCCCCCCCAG